ATAATAAGCTTCCGCATAGTTTATCCTCTGTGGGAATAAGACTTTTTTGTTCTATCCCTAGATCCTAGATAGAAGGAAGAACTATCTAGGATCTAGGGATAGAACAAAAAAGTCAGTCAGTTTCGATTCAGTTCTTATTCCGATTATTCCAATGTTTGATTATTTATTTGTCGGCACAAAAAAACTTTTAGAATTCCCGGTCGAAAGAGATTTCGATAATGAAAAAGCTTTTAACGCTGCCCAATATCCCTTCTTTTTCCAAGAATTTTTACGAATCCGTTTTTTTGACATAGAAGTACGTTTTTTTGGAACTGCCATTCAAAAATCAAGAGATTACTCATTGTTATAGTTGGATGTGAAAGACATCTATCTAGTATTAATAATAAATAAAAACGAATCTTTATTTACTATTGATTATCCATCTAGTTCTTTATTTAGATAATACTACTTTGCTCTAAAAAAGGCTAAAAAATATTATATGTCATTCAATTTTTTTTTTTACATTACATATAATTAATAAACTATAACTATCCGGACAAAAAAACGAATTCATACTATTTATTTATATCCTCATAGTCAAAGCTCTATAGCTATAGTATCCAACGTACTATAAGAAATAAAATTGGTTAAAGTAAAAAAATCTTTTTTTCTGGATCTCCCGAAAAGGGTGATATCATTTAACCAATTGTAACTTCTTGATTTATTGATTTGAACGATTTGGTAAAGAATCAGAAAGATTTAATTTTGGTCTTGCATCTATAATTTATATATATATAGATTTTTACTTTTTTTTTTGCGAAAGAGAGAAGATCCGGTGAATCGGAAAGAATTACTTAAAAATGAAAAAGGTTTTTTTTATGGAACATACATATCCATATGCATGGATCATACCTTTCGTCCCACTTCCAGTTCCTGTCTTAATCGGAGTCGGGCTTCTCTTTTTTCCGACGGCAACAAAAAATCTTCGTCGCATGTGGGCTTTTCCTAGTGTTTTTTTATTAAGTATAGTTATGATTTTTTCTGCAGATCTGGCTATTCAGCAAATAAATAGCAATTTCATATATCAATATGTATGGTCTTGGACTATTAATAATGATTTTTCTTTAGAGTTCGGCCACTTGATCGACCCACTTACTTCTATTATGTTAATATTAATTACTACTGTTGGAATTCTGGTTTTGATTTATAGTGATAATTATATGTCTCATGATCAAGGATATTTAAGATTTTTTGCTTATATGAGTTTTTTCAATACTTCCATGCTGGGATTAGTTACGAGTTCTAATTTGATACAAATTTATATTTTTTGGGAATTAGTTGGAATGTGCTCATATCTATTAATAGGTTTTTGGTTCACACGACCTATTGCTGCAAATGCTTGTCAAAAAGCTTTTGTAACTAATCGTATAGGAGATTTTGGTTTATTTTTAGGAATCTTAGGTCTTTATTGGATAACAGGTAGTTTTGAATTTAAGGATTTGTTCGAAATATTCAATAACTTAAGTTATAATAATGATAATGAGTTTACTTTTTTATTTTTAAATTTATGCGTTTTTCTAGTATTTTCCGGGGCAATTGCGAAATCGGCACAATTCCCCCTTCATGTATGGTTACCTGATGCCATGGAAGGGCCTACCCCTATTTCGGCTCTGATTCATGCTGCTACGATGGTAGCAGCGGGCATTTTTCTTGTCGCTCGTCTTATTCCTCTTTTCATAGGAATACCCTACATAATGAACTTAATATCTTTAATAAGTATAATAACAGTACTATTAGGAGCTACTTTGGCTCTTGCTCAAAAAGATATTAAGAGAAGTTTAGCCTATTCTACAATGTCTCAATTGGGTTATATGATGTTAGCTTTAGGTATGGGGTCTTATCGAGCTGCTTTATTTCATTTGATTACTCATGCTTACTCTAAAGCATTATTGTTTTTAGGATCTGGATCAATTATTCATTCAATGGAAGCTATTGTTGGATATTCTCCAGATAAAAGTCAGAATATGGTTCTTATGGGCGGTTTAACAAAACATGTCCCAATTACAAAAACAGCTTTTTTATTAGGTACACTTTCTCTTTGTGGTATTCCACCACTTGCTTGTTTTTGGTCCAAAGATGAAATTCTTAATGATACTTGGTTGTATTCACCACTTTTCGGAATAATAGCTTGTTTCACAGCCGGGTTAACTGCATTTTATATGTTTCGAATTTTTTTACTTACTTTTGAAGGGCATTTAAATACTCATTTTCACAATTACAGTGGAAAACAAATGGGAATGAGTCCCTTTTATTCAGTATCTCTATGGGGAAAAGAAGGCTTAAAAAAAAAATATATATATATCAGTTTATTAACTTTATTAATAATGAATAATAATGAGAAGGCTTCTTTTTTTTCTAAGACGGCATACCAAAACCAAATTGATAATATGGTAAAAACCATCAACCAACCTTTTATTATTCATTTAAAAACTTGTAAAAAAAAAAGTTTTTTATATCCCCA